TTGCGGGTAAAAGAGTAATTGAACAAACATTGAATAAAACAGTACCCGAAGGTTCACAAGCGGCCGAATATTTATTCCAAAAGGGCTTATTTGACCTAATCGTACCGCGTAATCTTTTGAAAAGCATTCTGAGTGAGTTATTTAAGTTCCACGCCTTCTTTCCTTTGAATTCCAATTCACTCAAGTAGAGTGTACTAAGTTTCATTTTTTTATTTGTAGCAAACAAGTATTTAGCTTATCGGAATCTTATGGGAATCAAAGTAACTAAAAAGGGAGTTTTCTTTAGCCACCTAAGATCTAATTGTAGAAAGAATCAAAATAAAAAGTTCCGGATAACTCTTTTTTTATTAATTAAATTGGAAGCCAAGAACAAAACACAAAGAAACGAAGAAAAAGAAAATGGATTATCATATGTATCTTTCATGTAGATAGATGAATAAGTCCATTTATTTAGTTCTACATTCCTTGGACTTTTTCCTTATTCTATATACTCACTTAGATCTTTAATTAAAAATTGTCAAATTGAATTAATTAATAATAACTACAATTACTAATTATATAACTACAATTACTAATTATAATTAGTATAAATATAACATATGATATTAAAAAAAAAAAATAAGAACAGGTACAAATAATAAACCGAGGTATCCCATTTTATGACAACTTTCAACTTTCCCTCTATTTTTGTGCCTTTAGTAGGCCTAGTATTTCCGGCAATTGCAATGGTTTCTTTATTTCTTCATGTTCAAAAAAACAAGATTGTTTAGGTCTGAGGGGACCCAATCTCATTCGTTTTTTTTTTTTTTTTTGAAAATTAGACTTGTAGCATAACATAGATATTTATTTCGGAAAATAAAATATGCTAGAACATGTGATTTCTGCCGAACATAAAGCAAAAAGCTCTTATGCCTGCAGAAAATAATCTATAGGTAACTGAATTTTAGTCAGTTTCAAATAGATAAGGATCGCCGGGTGCCTAAAATGTAAAGTGGGTCGATCTATATGTATATCGATATGTATATTGGGATTATACGAGGGGTATGTTATTATTTTAGATCTAAACAAATTTGATGAATTACCCCTAAAAGTTCCCATTAAACTAGTGCTAGTTCATACCAAACTAGTGCTAGTTAATGAAAGTGCATTTGGAAACAAAAAAAAAAAGGAAAGCCAAAACCATTTGGGGTATTCTCTCAATTTCAATAAAATGCAATCGAATGAAGTATGAGTTGTCGATCAGAACATATATGGATAGAACTTATAACGGGGTCTAGAAAACTAAGTAATTTTTGCTGGGCCCTTATCGTTTTTTTAGGTTCATTAGGATTTTTGTTGGTTGGAACTTCCAGTTTTCTTGGTAGGAATTTGATATCTTTTGTCCCGTCTCAGCAAATCGTTTTTTTTCCACAGGGGATCGTGATGTCTTTCTACGGGATCGCGGGTCTCTTTATTAGTTCCTATTTGTGGTGCACAATTTCCTGGAATGTAGGTAGTGGTTATGATCGATTTGATAGAAAGGAAGGAATAGTGCGTATTTTTCGTTGGGGATTTCCCGGAAAAAATCGTCGCATATCCCTCCGATTCCTTATAAAAGATATTCAATCCGTTCGAATAGAAGTTAAAGAGGGTATTTATGCTCGTCCTGTCCTTTATATGGATATCAGAGGCCGGGGGGCTGTTCCGTTGACTCGTACTGATGAGAATTTGACTCCACGGGAAATTGAACAAAAAGCCGCGGAATTGGCCTATTTCTTGCGCGTACCAATTGAAGTATTTTGATTTTGAGAAAAGGAACTGGGCTGAAGAACGAATGCTTTCTCAGCAGGAGGAAAAAAAACGCAAAAATCATATTTTTTCTATAACCAAGTGATACTTTAGATTGAGATAAACAGACGCAGATAAACGATATCTTGTAAATTCTTTTTTTTTCAATCGGCCTTTTATCCTTTCATTTGTGTTCTTTATTACCCAATAATCCAATAATAATGGGTTTTCTTAATAATGATAACTGGCCTTTTTCTGTCTTGTTTTGCCGCCCATTTTTTTGACCATTACAATATATTTCTCTCAGTTATTCTATTCTTGACTATGACGAATCGTTTAAAATTTTTTGAAATATTGGATATTTTGATAGAATAAGGGGTTCTTTCATCTCAAAATCTTAATAATATTCATTCCTTAAAGTACTTCTTTCGGCCATTCATCGAAAGGAGACTGTTGTTTAGAATTTGATGAATTGAGATGTTTGATGAATTGAGATGTTTGACAACACTATTTTTTATTATTTCTTAAGTCAAATTCGAAGTGGAGTCTTGGTCTATTTCTAGTTTCTAGATTCAAAACAAAATCACAAATCAAACAGATTCATAGGTTTGATGCCTTGTCTACAACTCATGTTTGAAAGAAAGATTCGATCATATAAAGTCGACAAATGGAGTGGAAAATTAACAGGCGAAAAATGGCAAAAAAGAAAGCATTCACTCCTCTTTTGTATCTTGCATCTATAGTATTTCTGCCCTGGTGGATTTCTCTCTCATTTACTAAAAGTATGGAGTCTTGGGTTATTAATTGGGCGCATATCGGCCAAGCCGAAATTTTTTTGAATGATATTCAAGAAAAAACTATTCTAGAAAAGTTCATAGAATTAGATGAAACCCTATTCTTGGAAGAAATGATCAAGGAATACTCGGAGACATTTTTACAAAGGTTTCTTATAGGAATTCACAAAGAAACGATCCAATTAATCAAGATATACAACGAGGATCATATCCATATAATTTTACACTTCTCGACAAATATAATCTGTTTTGTTATTCTAAGCGGTTATTCTTTTTTAGGTAATGAAGAACTTGTTATTCTTAACTCCTGGGCTCAGGAATTTCTATATAACTTAAGTGATACAGTAAAAGCCTTTTTGATTCTTTTATTAACCGATTTATGTATCGGATTTCATTCACCCCACGGCTGGGAACTAATGATTGGTTCTGTGTACAAAGATTTTGGATTTGGTCATAATGATCAAATTATATCTGGTCTTGTTTCCACTTTTCCGGTTATTCTCGATACTATTTTTAAATATTGGATTTTTCGTTATTTAAATCGTGTATCTCCATCACTTGTAGTTATTTATCATTCAATGAATGATTGATAAATGATCCACCAATATTAATCCAATTAGAACGTTTCTTACTTTGTAGTTCTACATAAGTATTAAAAAAATGCTATCCGGGGGGTTTTCATACTATTTTTATACTTTTTTATACTATAGTATTTCAGTAAAATGATTCCAATAAGTAGCAAAATCGTGGATAGGAGACTATATTAGCGACCTACCGAATTTATTGTAGAAATTTTCAGACCAATGATTAGACCATGCAAACTAGAAATACTTTTTCTTGGATAAGGGAACATATTACTCGATCTATTTCCGTATCGCTCATGGTATATATCATAACTCGGACACCCGTTTCAAGTGCATATCCCATTTTTGCACAGCAGGGTTATGAAAATCCACGAGAAGCGACTGGGCGTATTGTATGTGCCAATTGTCATTTAGCCAACAAACCCGTGGATATTGAGGTTCCACAAGCAGTACTTCCTGATACTGTATTTGAAGCAGTTGTTCGAATTCCTTATGATAAGCAAGTGAAACAGGTCCTTGCTAATGGTAAGAAGGGGGGTTTGAATGTGGGGGCTGTTCTTATTTTACCAGAAGGGTTTGAATTAGCCCCTTCCAGTCGTATTTCTCCCGAGATGAAAGAAAAGATAGGAAATTTGTCTTTTCAGAGCTACCGCCCTAATAAAAAAAATATTCTTGTAATAGGGCCTGTCCCCGGCCAGAAATATAGTGAAATCGCCTTTCCTATCCTTTCCCCCGACCCCGCTATTAAGAAAGATGTTCACTTCTTAAAATATCCTATATATGTAGGAGGGAATAGGGGAAGGGGTCAGATTTATCCCGACGGAAGCAAGAGTAACAATACAGTTTATAATGCTACAGGAGCGGGCATAGTAAGCAAAATCATACGAAAAGGAAAAGGGGGATATGAAATAATCATAACAGATCCATCGGATGGACGTCAAGTGGTTGATATTATCCCTCCAGGACCAGAAATTCTTGTTTCAGAGGGTGAATCCATCAAATTTGATCAACCATTAACGAGTAATCCTAATGTGGGTGGATTTGGTCAGGGAGATGCCGAAATAGTACTTCAAGACCCATTACGTGTCCAAGGCCTTTTTGTCTTCTTGGCATCTGTTATTTTGGCACAAATATTTTTAGTTCTTAAAAAGAAACAGTTCGAAAAGGTTCAATTGGCCGAAATGAATTTCTAAACTCGCAGATTTATCGACATCGGGTTCGTAAAAAGAACAAAATTTTTGTTGTCAATTCTGTATGATCAAAAGAAATCAATTCTGAAAAACCTTTTATTTACTTTCTCTTTTTCTACGAACTTCGGGGACTACCTTGTAGCGCACTCTTAGTCATAACGCACTCTTAGTTATAGATAGGTAGATTTTTCTTTGAAGAAGACTATTTTATTTGACTTTATGGCTTTACCGCCTTTTCTTTGTTCAAATTGAATTGACAGGGCCGTGTTACTATTGCCGGATTTCAATGCCATAAAATTTGGATGGAGATTAGCATAAATAAGCGGACAATCGAACCAACTAGAAGTGCGGGGAACACAAAATTCTAGGGGGCATTATTTGTTCTGTCTTCCTAGTCTTCGACATAAGAAAAGAAATTTTCTAAACCCCCTTTCTTGTATTGAAAGAGGAATTTCTTTGTCAAAAACCCCTAGTCTTTTTTTTGGTTTTCCAGATGTATCGGAACTTTACTTTTTTTCGATTTATTACGTACAAAAAAATATATAAAATTATAGTAGTGAAAAAAAAAATAAAACTTAGTCAATGAACTTTCCACTGAGATATTAAAATATAAAAAATATAGGGATAAATAGGGTAAGAAAGAGTATAGAAAGTATTTGTGCGAG